TGTATATTACATTTATTATTCGGTCCAAGAAAAGTCTCTTAGGACCTATTTTAACAAATGAATTAATTAATTCTAAATTCTGAAAAGATGAATAAACAGACCCATATAAAAGAGACGCTATGAATATTCCGAAATAGGCTATACTGACTGAATAAATTGCATTTGTCACAAATTCATACCAATCCACGGAATAGTTCGAATTTTGATGTAAAAGGTTTATGGATGGGGTTAACCATTTCGATAATATATCCAAATCCATTCCTACTTGATCGAAAGGAATTCCTATGGACCCAACAAACAAAGTAAATAGGACCAATACAAGTAGAGGAAATAGCATAGTATTGTCCGATTCACAGGGATACATGGAAGTGTCTTTATTGTCAAAATGAGTACTAAAGGATAGCATCAGATTTCGTATATTCCCATCAATTTGATATATCTTCTTCGAAAAAAGGGAAACCTTTTTATTATTATTCATTACTGAGAAAAGTACATTTTTGTTAACTGGTTTCGGTCCTTCTTTTCCCCATATAGATATTGAAGAGAATGAGCTATTTTTAGTGCCACTGTAATTTTGAAACCGAACGTGTAAATGCCCCTCAAAAGTAAGTAAATACATCCGAAACATATAAAATGCAGTTAATCCTGCTGTGGAACAGGCTATTATCGCGAAAATCGGTGAATACAACCAACTATCATTAAGAATTTCATCTTTGGACCAAAAACAAGCAAGAGGTGGAATACCACAAAGAGAAAGTGTACCTAATAAAAAAGTAGTTTTTGTAATTGGCACATATTTGGTTAAACCACCCATAAGAACCATGTTCTGACTTTTATCTGGAGAATATCCAACAATGGGTTCCATTGAATGAATAATCGATCCGGATCCTAAAAACAATAATGCTTTCGAATAGGCATGAGTGATTAAATGGAATAAAGCAGCTCGATAAGAACCTATCCCTGGAGCTAACATAATATAACCCAATTGAGACATTGTAGAATAGGCTAAACTTCTCTTAATGTCTTTTTGAGCAAGAGCTAAAGTAGCTCCTAATAGTACCGTTATTATACCTAGCAAAGAAATGAGATTCATTATGTAAGGTATGACTGTGAAAAGGGGAAGAAGCCGAGCGACAAGAAAAATTCCCGCTGCTACCATAGTAGCAGCATGTATAAGAGCCGAAATAGGAGTGGGCCCCTCCATGGCATCAGGTAACCATACATGAAGGGGAAATTGTGCGGATTTAGCAACTGCACCAAGGAATAATAGGGAGGCACACAGAGTAGCAAATAAAGAATTGACCCCATTATTATGGATCAAGTTATTGAAGATTTCGAACAAATCCCGAAATTCCAAACTACCTGTTATCCAATAAAAACCTAAGATTCCTAATAATAAACCAAAATCCCCTACACGATTAGTTACAAACGCTTTTTGACAAGCATTGGCTGCAATTGGTCGTGTGAACCAAAAACCTATTAATAGATACGAACACATTCCCACCAGTTCCCAAAAAATATGAATTTGTATCAAATTGGAACTAGTAACTAATCCCAACATAGAAGTATTGGAAAAACTCATATAAGCAAAAAATCTCAAATATCCTTGATCATGAGACATATAATTGTCACTATAAATAAGAACCATGATTCCAACAGTAGTGATTAGTATTGACATAATAGAAGTAAGTGGGTCGATCAAGTGGCCGAACTCGAAAGAAAAATCATTATTGATGGTCCAAGAACATAGAAATTGATAGATAGAACTGCCATTGATTTGCTGAATAGACAGATCGGCCGAAAAAACCATAACTATACTTAGCAATGAAACACTAGGAAAAGCCCACATACGACGAAGATTTTTTGTTGCAGTCGGAACAAGCAGAAGTCCCAATCCTATTGACATAGTAACTGGAAGTGGAACGAAAGGTATGATCCATGCATATTGATATGTATGTTCCATAAGAAAATAAAACTTTTTTGATTCTTATTAATTGTTTCCGATTCACCAGCTCTTCTCTCTTTCGGAAGTCAAATAAATAAATAAAAATCAAGATAGAAAAGAACTCAAATAGGATTTTTAATTCTTAATTATTACGATTCTTTCCCAAATATCGTATTGAATAAAAAGAAATTTAAATCAAGAAGTTACAATTGTTCAAATGACCAAGTCACTGGTTAAAACTGACCATTTAGTTATTAACTAAGATATTTATTAAGATAAAGAAAGAATATGAGATTTTCAATCATTCCACTATTACGGCGATTGATATCCATATAGTAAATAGTAAGGAAAAGGAATGACACCAAAAAAAGTAAAAGTACTCTATTGGGATATGGATCATAGAATCCGCCAATAACTCGACCCAATAAAATACTAGTTATTTTAGTTAGTTTATTCGGAGTCATTAATTAATTCATTGTAGAACTGATTGATTGGCTTCTATTCCAATAAAACAAACTTATGTTTATAGGAAATCTTATGATACTCGTCACTTCGCATAGATTCGCATAGAACTGAAATAAGAGATTACTAAAATTACCTTTATCAAGTAATGTATCGTTTAACATATTAACTACCAATCTCATTTTCATTTAAATTATGAGTACTCAGCTTGATCAATTAATAGAAAAATTTTACATTATTATTTTCTTAAATTAGGTAAGGATTCTTAAGCTTTTCGATTTATTTAATGTAAGACGACGAGATATAAATAGACTGAGATTGAGATATGAATTGGAACCCTTTTTGATTCTTATCAACAACAACCGGTTCGATTTCTATGGTAGCGGACCTCATAGACATAGATCGGAATGAAGATATGAAGGTACAAATTAGTACGAATTCTTCTTTCTTCGGGCATTGTATGTAATAGAGATGTGGAACAAAAAAAAATTCCTTTGAAAATCACATCGTTTTTATTTTTTCTATTTCTTTTTTTATCCCTAGTGTACTCTATGTGATGCGCACGTATCTATATTTTTGTATGTTATGAAGGAAGTATCCGCTATGGAATAAATATAGATAATGAATAGCAAGAACGATCCATTTTGAACAATACATGTCTTTCACATCCAACTATAAAAGTAACTTCTTTATTTTAAAATGGCGGTTCCAAAGAAACGTACTTCTATCTCAAAAAAGCGTATTCGTAGAAATATTTGGAAGAAAAAGGGATATTGGGCGGCGGTAAAAGCTTTATCTTTAGCTAAATCTATTTCTACCGGGCATTCAAAAAGTTTTTTTGTGCGACAAACAAGTAATAAAGCCTTGGAATAATCTGAATCGACATGACTCGATGAATTGGATGATTTATAAGATGAATAATTCACATTAACTAATGTTTTGAACTCATCTATATGAGATAGAACTGAACCGGCTGTTGTGGTATGTAGAATAAGAATTATTCTGTCTATTGGGTTCTAAGAACGATACTATTTCTTTTTTGTTGTTTGAAAAACAACAACAAAAAAGAAATAGTTAAACACAAAATACAAGGTTTCACTTTTCATTATAGTAGATTTTGATAATTCGCGAGATGGGGGTTGTTATTCTCCCCCCCCCCAAAAGAAAAAGATTTTTTTTAGGAAGAAGTTTATTCGATTATGTATCTCCAATAGTTATATATCATTAAGATTTTTGGAAGATCTGAAACAAGTATGAACGACAGTAGTAAAAATGAATGGATCCTTGAAACTAATTGATTGAAATATATATTTTAAGACTTTGCTTTGTAACTCTCCGAATCACTACATAGATTCCCTCTTGTTTCGACCCAATCAATAAAAACTCCCCGGATCCCCTTTAGGTCGATATTTATGTACGAAGAATTAAGTCAATCTTCCTTAATCCAAAATAGATCCTATGTTTGTACCGTAGGATCGATCAATCTATTTTATATAGAATATACTTTATTTATAAGTAAAGTACATAGCGTAGAATTCCAATAGAGATTGAAACTCTTTTGTTTTATGTGCAGCTCAATACCTAATTGGTTCGGTAAATCCTCACACGAATTATGTATACAATGAGGATCCCAACCATTAATACAGTTTTGATACCAAACTATCTAAATATTTATAGAAATCCCTTGGATGTAGTTATCCAATTGTGATACATAAAAAATCCTATTTATTTTCTTTGAAAAATGAATCTTTTTTCATTTCCGATCCATGAAATCAGATAAATGAGGAATGAATCATCAAAAAATGATATAAAAAAAGGGACAATTCTTAGTTCTAGACCTCAACTGAGGACATAACCATCTAGTTCCAACTGTTCCAGAAGAACTTATACTACGTGAAAGCCTGTTGTTAAAAATGACACCATACCGGGATACTAAGGATTATTGAAGTTCAAATATTCATTTGAACGAGTCTTTATTCATCGATTCTAACGTTTCCTAAAATATATTGCATTGAATCTTTCAATCTCGACGATTGAACGTCATATGGGCTATTATTATTTCGATCAAGCCGCCATGGTGAAATCGGTAGACACGCTGCTCTTAGGAAGCAGTGCTAGAGCATCTCGGTTCGAGTCCGAGTGGCGGCATCCTCTAAAAAGGACACATTAGATCCTATAATGAATTTAATTCGGAATTTACATTCCGTAATTGAGGGACCCCTCTTTTTTTTAATGATTTTTTTTTTATGATATTTGCGACTTTAGAACATATATTCACTCACATCTCTTTTTCGATCATTTCAATTGTCATTACGATTTATTTGGTGACTTTATTAGTCCATGAAATCGTAGGACTATGTGATCCGTCAGAAAAAGGCATGATAGCCACTTTTTTCTGTATAACGGGATTATTAGTTACTCGTTGGATTTATTCGAGACATTTCCCGTTAAGTGATTTATATGAATCATTAATGTTCCTTTCATGGAGTTTCTCCATTATTCATATGGTTCCTAAAATAGGGAACCATAAAAATGATTTAAGCGCAATAACCGCGCCAAGCGCTATTTTTACCCAAGGCTTTGCCACTTCGGG